TTAAGAATAAGCTAAATTAAGCTATTGGGCTCATACCCCAAATATAAAGATATACTTTTTCTTAAATAAAGTGCCTGATAAAAGGATTATTCTGATAGGATAAATTATGTAAATTTTTACCTTTATTATATTTTTTAGAATTAAACTAAACCTAATAATATCAAAAATTATTGTGCTTCTTACACTAAAATATATTTAATAAATAGAACTTAAATTTCTTTTAAAATTTTTTATTTTAAATTTACTTTTATAGAAATTCTAATAAATTATTTTTTATTTTTATTTTATTTTTTAGAACTTTAATCTCAATCTCTTCTAATTCGTGATTGGGTTGTTGAATAGGATTAGAAATTAATCTACTAAGATTTATCCCCCTAATTTCTAACACAAAAAATTTAATAAATACAGAAGCAGCATTAAAATATTTTTTAACTCAATCTATTGCCTCAATTAATTTTTTATTTTCTATTATTTTGAAAATAATTTTATTTAAAAATTTTGAAATAAATAACTTTCTCTCAATTATAATTAATTCTTCTTTATTAATAAAAATAGGATCAGCCCCATTTTATTTCTGATTCCCTAATATTATGGAAGGACTTTCTTGAATAAATTGCTTTATTTTAATGACATGACAAAAAATTTCACCTATAATTCTCCTCTCTTATTATATAAATAATAATTTTATTATTATCATCATAATATTAAATGCTATAATTGGGGCAATAAGAGGATTCAACCAAACTTCCATTCGAAAATTAATAGCTTTTTCTTCTATCAACAATTTAGGATGATTAATAGCTAGAATAATAATTAGAGAAAATATTTGATTGATATATTTTATTTTATACTCATTTTTAAATTTAATTTTATGTTTCATATTTTCTATATTAAATATTTTTTACATTAATCAAATAATAAATTTTAATTTAATTTCATTTATTAAAATATCTTTAATAATTAATTTTTTTTCATTAGGGGGTTTACCTCCATTTTTAGGATTTTTCCCTAAATGAATTATTATTAATTTTTTAATAAGAATAAATATATATATTATTTCTTTTATTTTTATTATATCTAGATTAATTATATTATTTTTTTATATTCGTATTATTTATCTTTCTTTTATATTAATTTTTTTTAAATTAAAATGATTTAAAATTAAAATTAAAAATAATTTTTTTTCAATAATTAACTTTTTCTCATTAATTTCTTTATCAGGATTAATTTTAAATACTTTTATATTTTTTTAAGGTTTTAAGTTAAATAAACTAATAGTCTTCAAAATTATTTATAAAGAAATTCTTTAAGCCTTAGAAATTTTCACCTTAAAATTTGCAATTTTATATCATAATTTGACTATAAGACTTAATAAAAGAGAAATTTCCCGTAAATAAATTTACAATTTATCGCTTATAGCTCAGCCATTTTATTAGCGAAAATGACTTTATTCAACTAATCATAAAGATATTGGAACTTTATATTTTATTTTTGGAATTTGATCTGGAATAGTGGGGACATCATTAAGCCTACTAATTCGAACTGAATTAGGAAATCCAGGATTTTTAATTGGAGACGATCAAATTTACAATACTATTGTAACAGCTCATGCTTTTATTATAATTTTTTTTATAGTTATACCTATTATAATTGGAGGATTCGGAAATTGATTAGTACCTTTAATGTTAGGAGCTCCTGATATAGCTTTCCCCCGAATAAATAATATAAGATTCTGGTTATTACCCCCATCTTTAACCCTTCTAATTTCAAGAAGAATCGTAGAAAATGGAGCAGGAACAGGATGAACAGTTTACCCCCCACTTTCATCTAATATTGCTCATAGAGGAGCATCAGTAGACTTAGCTATTTTTTCTCTTCATTTAGCTGGAATTTCATCAATTTTAGGTGCAATTAATTTTATCACTACTATTATCAATATACGAATTAGAAATATATCTTTTGATCAAATACCTTTATTTGTTTGAGCAGTTGGAATTACTGCTTTATTATTACTACTATCTCTCCCTGTTCTCGCAGGAGCAATCACTATGCTTTTAACAGATCGTAATTTAAATACATCATTTTTTGATCCAGCTGGAGGAGGAGATCCTATTTTATACCAACATTTATTCTGATTTTTTGGACATCCAGAAGTTTATATTTTAATTTTACCTGGATTTGGAATAATTTCCCATATTATTTCTCAAGAAAGAGGAAAAAAGGAGACTTTTGGATCATTAGGAATAATTTATGCAATAATAGCAATTGGATTATTAGGGTTTATTGTTTGAGCTCATCATATATTTACTGTAGGAATAGATATTGATACTCGAGCTTATTTTACATCAGCAACAATAATTATTGCTGTTCCTACAGGAATTAAAATTTTTAGATGATTAGCTACATTATACGGAACTCAAATTAATTATAGACCTTCAATATTATGAAGTCTAGGATTTGTATTTTTATTTACAGTAGGAGGATTAACAGGAGTAATTCTTGCTAACTCTTCCATTGATATTATTCTACATGACACATATTATGTTGTTGCCCATTTTCACTACGTTTTATCAATAGGGGCTGTATTTGCTATTTTAGGGGGATTCATTCATTGATACCCACTTTTCACAGGACTGAGATTAAATAATTATTATCTAAAAATTCAATTTATTGTTATATTTATCGGTGTAAATTTAACTTTTTTCCCACAACATTTTTTAGGTTTAGCAGGAATACCTCGTCGATATTCAGATTACCCTGATAACTATTTATCTTGAAATATTGTATCTTCATTAGGATCATACATTTCATTAATTGCAACAATTATAATAATAATGATTATTTGGGAATCAATAATTAATCCTCGAATAGTTATTTTTTCATTAAATATACCTTCTTCTATTGAATGATATCAAAATCTTCCTCCAGCTGAACATTCATATAATGAATTACCTATTATAAGTAATTTCTAATATGGCAGATTATATGTAATGGATTTAAACCCCATTTATAAAGGTTTTCCTTTTTTTAGAAATGGCAACCTGATCAAATTTTAACTTACAAAATGGAGCATCCCCCCTTATAGAACAAATAATTTTTTTTCATGATCATACTTTAATTATTTTATTAATAATTACTATTTTAGTTATATATTTAATAATAAATTTATTTTTTAATAAATTTATTAATCGATTTTTATTAGAAGGTCAAATAATTGAACTTATTTGAACTATCTTACCTGCCATTACTTTAATTTTTATTGCATTACCATCATTACGTTTATTATATCTATTAGATGAATTAAATAATCCTTTAATTACTTTAAAATCTATTGGACATCAATGATATTGAAGTTATGAATACTCAGATTTCAAAAATATTGAATTTGATTCTTATATAATTAATGAAACAGAAAAAATTAATAATTTTCGACTACTAGATGTAGACAATCGAATTGTTCTTCCTATAAATAATCAAATTCGAATTTTAGTAACAGCTACAGATGTAATTCATTCTTGAACTATCCCCTCCCTAGGAGTTAAAGTTGATGCTAATCCTGGTCGTTTAAATCAAACTAACTTCTTTATTAATCGCCCCGGAATATTTTTTGGGCAATGTTCAGAAATTTGTGGGGCAAATCATAGATTTATACCTATTGTAATTGAAAGAATTTCAATAAATAACTTTATTAATTGAATTAATAATTATTCATCATTAGATGACTGAAAGCAAGTATTGGTCTCTTAAACCACTTTATAGTAAATTAGCAATTACTTCTAATGAAAGAATTAGTTAATTTATAACATTAGTATGTCAAACTTAAATTATTACTTATGTAATATTCTTTTATCCCTCAAATAATACCTATTAACTGAATTTTTTTTTTTTTTTTTTTTATCATTATTTTTTTATTATTTAATATTTTAAATTATTACATTAATTGAAATTTTAATTTTAAATATAAAATAAAAAATAATTTTAAAAAAAATTTTTTAAACTGAAAATGATAAATAACTTATTTTCTATTTTTGATCCCTCAACTAACATTTTAAATTTATCCTTAAATTGAATAAGAACTCTTATTGGAATAATATTTATCCCATTTTCTTTTTGATTAATTCCTAATCGTCATTTTTTAATTTGAAAATTTATTATTATAAAACTTCATAGTGAATTTAAAATTTTATTAAACTCAGAAAAAAATAAAGGATCAACTTTAATTTTTATCTCATTATTTTCTTTTATCTTATTCAATAACTTTTTAGGACTTTTTCCGTATATTTTCACAAGAACTAGACATTTAACAATTTCTCTTTCTATATCTTTATCTTTATGATTAAGATTTATAATATTTGGATGAATTAATAATTCTAAACATATATTCATTCATATAATCCCACAAGGAACACCAAGAATTCTAATACCTTTTATAGTACTAATTGAAACAATCAGAAATATTATTCGACCTGGGACTTTAGCAATTCGTTTAACAGCAAATATAATTGCTGGACATTTATTACTAACATTACTTAGAAGAACTGGAAATTCAATAAGAAATTATTTTTTATTCTTCTTACTAACAGTACAAATTTTACTTTTAATCTTAGAAAGAGCAGTCGCAATTATTCAATCTTATGTAATCACAATTTTAAGAACACTTTATTCTAGAGAAACTAATTAATTAAATTAATGACAAAAACATTTCACAATCATCCTTACCATTTAGTAGATTATAGCCCTTGACCTTTAACTGGAGCTATTGGAACAATAACCTTAGTCACAGGAATAGTTAAGTGATTTCATAACTTTAGAGTAAATTTATTAATTTTAGGATATATTATTATCTTATTAACAATATTCCAATGATGACGAGATGTATGTCGAGAAGGAACTTTCCAAGGAAAACATACAATTTTAGTTTCAAAAGGATTACGATGAGGGATAATTTTATTTATTATCTCAGAAATTTTTTTTTTTATTTCATTTTTTTGAGCTTTTTTCCATAGAAGATTAGCCCCTAATATTGAATTAGGAACTATATGACCCCCTGTAAGTATTACCCCTTTTAATCCATTTCAAATCCCCCTTTTAAATACAATTATTTTAATTACCTCAGGTTTAACAGTAACCTGAGCCCATCATGCACTAATAAATAATAATTTTTCTCAAACTTTACAAAGATTAATTATTACTGTTATTTTAGGGATTTATTTTTCCTTACTCCAAATATATGAATATTATGAAGCTCCATTTACTATTTCAGATAGTATTTATGGATCCACATTTTTTATAGCAACTGGATTTCATGGATTACATGTAATTATTGGAACAATTTTTATTTTAACATGTCTTATTCGATTTATTAATAATCACTTTTCAAGTTCGCACCATTTTGGATTTGAAGCAGCGGCATGATACTGACACTTTGTCGATGTTGTATGATTATTCTTATATATTTCTATTTATTGATGAGGTAATTAATTAATTTATATAATATATTTAGTATATTTGACTTCCAATCAAAAAGTTTAAAAAATTTAATATAAATAATTAAAATTATATTTTTTATATCAACTATTTTTTTTTTTATTTCAAATATACTCATTTTAATTTCTTCATTAATTTCAAAAAAAACAATTCAAGATCGAGAAAAATGCTCCCCATTCGAATGTGGATTTGACCCCAAATCTTTACCTCGAATTCCTTTTTCATTGCATTTTTTTTTAATCACCGTAATTTTTTTAATTTTTGATGTAGAAATTGCATTAATTTTCCCAATAATCCCATCATTCTCTATAACAAATATATTTATTTGATTTAAAACAAGAATTTTTTTTTTTATTATTCTTTTATTAGGACTTTACCATGAATGAAATCAAAAAATATTAAATTGAACCTATTAGGAAAATAGTTTAAAAAAAACATTTGATTTGCATTCAAAAAATATTAAAAATTTAATTTTTCTTAAATAAGAAGCAATATCCATGCATTTAATTTCGACTTAAAAGATAGAGTAAATACTCCTTATTTATTGAATTGATTAAATAACACTAACTAAATTTAAATCCATTAATATTGCTAAAATTAGCAAAAAAAATTATATTACCTAGTATGAAATTAATTGAAACCAAAATAGAGGTATATCACTGTTAATGATATTAATGAATAAAATTCCAATTAAGAAATATTTTACATTAAGCTGCTAACTTAATTTTAGTGGTTAATAACCATTAATATTTCTTTTATTTATGTAGTTTAATAAAAACTTTACATTTTCAATGTAAAAATAAAATTTAATTTTCATAAATTACCTAAAGATAAATTATCACCTTGATATCTTCAATATCATACTCTTAAATTGAGCTATTTAAGTAATTAAAATCATTTTAATATGAATAAAAATATAAATATTATTCATAAAACAAATCTATATAAATAAATTTTAAAATTATTAATTAAAAAAATATTAAAAATAATTGAATAATTTTTTAAAACACTATATAAACCTTGACCACTATATATTTCTCTTCACCCAAAATCAATAATTTTTAATAAATTACTTCCTAAATTCAAAATAGAATAATTTACCCCATAAGTAAATAAATTAGGTATAAATCATATCCCTCTTAAAAAATTTCTTAAATTAAAAAATTTTAAAAATTTATTTATAGAATATAAATTTATTGAACTAATTAATCACCCTATAGCTACACCTAGGAATCTAACGTATAATACTATAATTTTTAAATTAATAGGTAAAAAAATTATGTAAGGATAACTAAAAATAAATCAACTCAAAATTCTCCCTGAAATTACTCTTATAAATAAAAGTAAAATCATTCTTTTTAATATTGTATAGTCTTCATCATATAAATTAAAGACCCTAAATAAATTAAATTCATTCACTATTAAATAAAATGAAAGACGAACTGAATAAAATATAGTTAATCCTGTTGAAAAATAATAAAGAAAAAAAATAAAAAAATTTAAATTTCTTATTCTAACCATCTCTAAAATTAAGTCTTTAGAATAAAATCCAGATAAAAATGGAATCCCACATAAAGATAAATTAGAAATATTAAAACATAAAGAAGTTATAGGAATATAAATGCTTAACCCCCCCATAAAACGAATATCTTGGTTATCATTTATTATGTGAATTATCATCCCAGCACACATAAATAATAAAGCCTTAAATATAGCATGAGTTAATAAATGAAAAAAAGCTAAATCTCTGAACCCTATACTTAAAATTCTCATTATTAATCCTAATTGTCTTAAAGTTGATAATGCAATAATTTTCTTCAAATCAAATTCATAAACAGCTGAAATCCCAGCTATAAATATCGTTAATCCTGAAATTAATAATAATATTTTTAAAAATTCTGTCCCAATTAATAAAGAATTAAATCGAATTAATAAATAAACTCCAGCAGTTACTAAAGTAGAAGAATGAACTAAAGCTGAAACAGGGGTAGGTGCTGCTATAGCTGCAGGTAATCAAGCTCTAAAAGGAATTTGAGCACTTTTAGTTATAGCGCCTATAATAATTAAACCTCTAATTACCCAAGAACAAAAATCTATCTTTATTAATTCTAAATAAAAAATAAAATTTCATCTCCCATAATTTACTATTCAAGCAATTACTATTAATAATATTACATCTCCAACTCGATTTGATAAAACAGTTAATATTCCAGCATTATACGATTTCGTATTTTGATAAAAAATTACTAAACCATAAGAAACTAACCCTAAGCCATCCCAACCTAAGAAAATTCTAATAATATTTGGACTTAAAATTAATAATATTATTGATAAAACAAATATAAGAACTAAAATAATAAAACGATTTAAATTTAACTCAGATCTCATATATCTTTTTCTATAAAAAATTACAGAAGAAGAAATTAAAGAAACAAATATTATAAATAACAAAGATATTCAATCTAATAAAATAGAAAAAACAATATTTATAGAATTAAATGATAAAATTTCCCACTCTAAAAAAATAACAGTTCTACCCATTAAAAAATATAATATAAATGCTAAATTTAATAATATAAAAATAAACAAAAAAAAAAATCTAATAAAACAAATAGAATTATTATTTTTAATAACTTAAAATGGAATAACCCACATATTTGACCCCACAAATCAATATTTTTTATTAAATTATTTAAGTTAAATTCAAATTCTAAAATCAAATTTTAAAATTATAATATTTAAAGGAAATCAGTGTAAAAATAATAATAAATATTCTCGAGAAACACCAGAATAAAATCTATATAAACCTAAATTAAATTGGCCATGTTGAGAATAAGAAAATAAATATAATCTATAGCCCGCTCTAAAAAAAGAAATTATTATTAATATAATTATTGTCACTCAAGATCATCTAATTAATCTATTAATTAATTTTAATTCCCCAAAAAAATTTATTGAAGGAGGGGCCGCTATATTCCCAATCATAAATAAAAATCATCATAATCTTATTGAAGGTATAAAATTTATTATACCCCTATTTAAAAATAAACTTCGAGTTCCTAAACGTTCATAATTAATATTAGAAAGACAAAATATACCTGATGAACATAATCCATGACCAATTATTAAAATATAAGAACCATAAATCCCCCAATAATTTAAAGTTATAATACCCCCAATTACTATTCCTATATGAGCAACTGAAGAATATGCAATTAAAGACTTTATATCAACCTGACAAAAACATTTTAAACTAACAAATACCCCCCCTAATAAACTAATAACAACTCAAATTACCCCAATTTTTATATTAATTTCTTGGAAAATAACTATAACCCGCAATAAACCATAACCCCCTAATTTTAACATAACCCCAGCTAAAATTATTGAACCTGAAATAGGTGCTTCAACGTGAGCCTTAGGAAGTCATAAATGAACAAAATATATAGGCATTTTAACAAAAAAAGCTAAAATCATTGATATATATAAAATTAAAGAAGTATTAAAATAAAATTTATATATATAAATAATTATTGTATTAATATCATTAAAAATATAAAATAAACCTATTAATAAAGGTAAAGAAACAAATAAAGTATAAAATAATAAATATAAGCCTGCTTGGACTCGTTCAGGTTGATAACCTCACCCTAAAATTAAAATCAAAGTAGGAATTAGACTACCTTCAAAAAATAAATAAAATATTAAAATATTTATAGAACTGAAAGTTAAATATAATATAATTAATAAAAATAAAATATTTATTAAAAATAAATTTATATAATATTTTATTTTTATTAAATTTTCTCTAGCTATAATTATTAAAGAACAAATTCAAATTCTCAATAAAATTAAACCAAAAGAAATTATATCACACCCTAATATATAACTTATATTACAAAAATTTATCAAATTTATACTTATATTCATAAATAAAAAAAATAAAAAAAACAGTATTATCTGAACCAATCAAAATATATTTTTTAAAAAACATAAAGGTATTATAAAACATAAATATAATAAAAATTTTATCATAATAAATTATAACTCTGAAAATAATCATTTCCAAAAGTTCGAATTATAGAAACTAAAATTGATAACCCTAAAGCCCCCTCACAAACAGAAAAAACTAAAAAAATTATTAATATATATATATCATAATTTATTATTAAAAAATAATATATTAATAAAAAATAAATTCTTAAAACAATAAATTCTAATCTTAATAAAACAATTAATAAATGTTTATGTTTTATAACAAAAATTATATTACCAAAAAAAAATATAATTAAAATTACTAATTTTATCATTTGTGTTTTTATAGTTTAAAAAAAACATTGGTCTTGTAAGCCAAAAATAATAAAAAGTTTAAAAACTTCAAAGAAAAGAATTTTTTTTCTTATCGATAATCTCCAAAATTATTATTTTTATTAAACTATTCTTTGATATTATATTTTTTTTACTAATATTAATAATTTTTATTTCATTTATTATACTTTTTTCATCACATCCTTTAAGAATAGGGTTAATAATCTTAATACAAACTTTACTACTATCATTAATTTTAGGAGTATATGCTAATACTTATTGATTTTCTTATATTCTTTTTTTAGTATTTCTTGGAGGCTTATTAGTCTTATTTATTTATGTCTCAAGAATTGCATCAAATGAAATAATAAAATTCTCCTTAAAAATAAAATTATTTTTTTTTATAATAACTTTTTTAATAATTATTTTTTCAATTTTAAAATTAATAAACTATATAAATTTTTTAGATAATTTTCTAAATAATGAAATAAATAAATTAAATAACTACTTTATATTTTTTAATGAAAATAGAATTAAATTAACAAAATTATATAATTCTCAAACTTTTTTAATAATTATAATAATTATTATCTATTTATTTATTACTTTAATTGCTGTTATTAAAATTACTAATATTTTTTTTGGGCCACTACGATCATTTAACTAATGAAAAAAAAAATTCACCCTATTCGAAAAACTCACCCATTATTAAAAATTTTAAATAATTCTTTAATTGATTTACCTTCACCATCTAACATTTCAATTTGATGAAATTTTGGTTCACTTTTAGCTTTATGTTTAATCACCCAAATCTTAACTGGGTTATTTTTAACCATATATTACTATGCAAATATCGAATTAGCTTTCTATAGAGTAAATTATATTTGTCGAAATGTAAATTACGGGTGAATAATTCGAACCTTACATGCAAATGGAGCATCATTCTTTTTTATTTGCATCTACATTCATATTGGACGAGGAATTTACTATGAATCATTTAATTTTATTAATACTTGAATAATAGGTATTATTATTTTATTTTTACTAATAATAACAGCATTTATAGGATACGTACTTCCTTGAGGACAAATATCTTTTTGAGGAGCAACAGTTATTACAAATCTATTATCAGCCATCCCATATTTGGGAAATTCACTTTTAAATTGAATTTGAGGGGGGTTTGCTGTAGACAACCCAACATTAACTCGATTTTACACTTTTCATTTTCTTATACCATTTATTATTTTAGCAATAACAATAATTCATTTATTATTTTTACATCAAACAGGATCCAATAACCCTTTAGGAATGAATAGAAATTTAGATAAAATCCCTTTCCACCCTTATTTTACTTTTAAGGATTTAATTGGGTTTATTATAATAATATTTATTTTAATCTTACTGACACTAACTAATCCTTATATATTAGGAGACCCAGATAATTTTATCCCTGCAAATCCATTAGTCACACCAGTCCATATTCAACCAGAATGATATTTCTTATTTGCTTATGCAATTCTACGATCCATCCCTAATAAGTTAGGAGGAGTAATTGCTCTTTTAATATCAATTTTAATTATTGCTATTCTTCCATTTACTTTTAACAAAAAAATACAAGGAATCCAATTTTACCCTATCAATCAAATTATTTTTTGATCTATAATTATTACCATTATCCTATTAACCTGAATTGGGGCACGACCAGTTGAAACCCCTTATATTTTAACAGGACAAATTCTTACAATTATTTACTTTTCTTACTACATTATTAATCCTATAGTAAATAAAATATGGGACAAAATAATCTTCAATAACTAATTAATTAATGAGCTTGTAAAAGCATTTGTTTTGAAAACTTAAGAAAGAATGATAATTCTATTAATTTATACTAAAAATATTTATTAAATAATAAATATTTTTAAACCTAAATATAAAATTATTATATTAAGAGAAATAGGTAAATAAACCTTTCAACATAAATATATTAATTTATCATAACGATAACGAGGAAGTGTGCCTCGAACTCAAATAAATAAAAAAGAAATAAATCTTAACTTAAAATAAAAAATAAAACTTAATGTATAACCACCTATATAAAGTAAAACAAATATTAATCTTATAAATAAAATTCTAGAATATTCAGCCAAAAAAATTAAAGCAAAACCCCCTCTTCTATATTCAATATTAAATCCTGAAACCAACTCTCTTTCCCCCTCAGCAAAATCAAAAGGAGTTCGATTAGTTTCAGCTAACATAGATGAAAATATACATAAAGATAAAGGAAATATTAAAAATAAAAACCAAATATTTTCCTGAAAAATTTTTAAACTTAATATATTAAAATCCATAATTAAAATTAAAGAAGACCCAAAAATTAAAGCTAATCTAACTTCGTAAGAAATTGTTTGAGCTACTGCACGTAATCTCCCTAATATAGAATAATTAGAATTTGAAGACCAACCTGCTATTAATAAAATATACACTCCAACTCTTGTACAACAAAAAAAAAATAAAACCCCTAAATTAAATATAATAATATTAAAAGAATAAGGAATTATTATTCAAATAACTAAAGATAAAAAAAAACCAATAATAGGAGAATAATAATAATATAAATAATTAGAATAATTTAAATAAGTTTGTTCTTTTCTAAATAATTTAATCCCATCTGAAAAAGGCTGTAAAATTCCTATATAACCAATTTTATTTGGACCCTTTCGAATTTGAATATAACCTAAAACTTTCCGCTCCATTAATGTTAAAAAAGCAACTCCTACTAAAACCCCAATAAATAAAATAATAAAACCTAAAATAACATTAAATCTTTCCATTAATATCATTACTACTTATATAAATAATTATATATTTATGACTTCTAAAACCATTACATTTTTCTGCCAAAATAGCTCAAATTAATAACATTCCCTATTAAAAAATTATTTCTAATAATTGATCCTTTCGTACTAAATCATTAAATTTATATAAAGATAGAAACCAACCTGGCTCACACCGGTTTGAACTCAGATCATGTAAGATTTTAATGATCGAACAGATCAAAATTTTAAACTTTTGCATTTAAATTTTATCTTAATCCAACATCGAGGTCGCAAACTTTTTTTCTTATAAGAACTAAAAAAAAAAATTACGCTGTTATCCCTAAGGTAATTTAATCTTTTAATCATAAATTATGGATCAAAATTTCATATATTAATGTAAAAATTTTAAAAAAAGTTTAATAAATTTTTCTATCACCCCAATAAAATAATTAAAAAAATATTAAATATAAATTTTATAAAGAATTAATATAAATTTAAATATAAAACTCTATAGGGTCTTCTCGTCTTTTAAATAAATTTTAGCTTTTTAACTAAAAAATTAATTTCTATTATTAATAAAGAGACAGTTTATATTTCATCAAATCATTCATACAAGTCTTCAATTAAAAGACTAATGATTATGCTACCTTTGTACAGTCAATATACTGCAGCCCTTTAAAATAATTCAGTGGGCAGATTAGACTTTAAATTATTATCAAAAAGACATGTTTTTGATAAACAAGTGAATATAAATTTTTGCCGAATTCCTTTTTATTAATTTAAATAATTTTTATATCAATTATTAAATTATATACTAATTTTATCATTATACCTATTTTTATTTTATTAAAAAATATTTTTTTATAAAAATTTAAATTAAAATAAAATTTTAATTAAATGAAATTATTTATAATAAACTATAATTTTTAAAAAATATAAATTTTAAAAATTTCAATTTTATTATTTTTATTATAAAATTTTAATTTAAAGCTTATCCCCTAAAATATAAAATTAAATTTTTTAAAAACTAATTAATTAGTTTTTAAAAAAAATTATTTAAAATTAAACTTTTTTCTAAAAAAATTAGATATCATTAAAAACGATTAACTTTTCATTTCCAATTAATTATTAAAAATAATTATGCAATATTAACTTTCTTAATTAATTAACTCTTTTAATTTCGAAATAAATTCCCCCAAATTTATTTATTTAAAAAACTCTGATACACAAGATACAATAAATTAAATTTACTTTTAAATAAATTTCTATTTCAACATTTTAAATTTTTCTTTTACAATACTATTCCACTATAAATTTTAAAATTTTTTCTATAAAAATACTTTAACCCCCATTAAATATATTATATTAAAATTTTTTTTCTTATTTTTAATTTTATTAAATTAACCCCTCAAACTAATTAAATTTATAATTTCTTTTCAATGTAAATGAAATACTTAACAAGCTCTAATTTGTCTTTCTAGGAACACTTTCCAGTACCCCTACTTTGTTACGACTTATTTCAATTTTAAAATGAAAGTGACGGGCAATATGTACATATTTCAATTATTAATCATTTTAAAAAATTATTTAAAATTACATTTAAATCCACTTTCAATTAACTATTTCAATATTAATATTCATTTATATAAATATATTGTAATCCATCTTATATTTTAATTATTATCTACATCTTGATCTGAATTAATTTTATATAAAAATTTTTAAATATTATTTTTCTTTAAAAATATTTTTTTAACAACGATATATAAAATTTTAAATTAAATATGATTATTCGTGGATTATCAATTACTAGACAGATTCCTCTAAATGAACTAAAATACCGCCAAATTATTTAAGTTTCAATAAATAATTATATACTATTTTAGTAATAAAATTTAATTTTTTATAATAGGGTATCTAATCCTAGTTTTTTGTAAAATTTTTAAAATCATAATTTTAATTTAAATTTAATTAAAATTAAAATTTCACTTAATAATTTCATTTTTAATTTAATTTTTATTATTTATTTTTACTAATAAAATTTATTTAAATTTTTGTATAACCGCAACTGCTGGCACAAAATTTGTTATTTAAAAATTAGTATTACTAAATCTTAATTTCTTAAATTTTTAATTTTAATTACTATGAATTTTATTGTAAAATTATTTAAATTTAACAAAATTAACACTAAAATTTATATGTAAATTAAACTTAAAATAAATTTTTTAAATCATAAATTTTTATCTATTTCATATTTATTTAGCATAGATTTTTTTTTTTTTTTTTTTATATTAAATATTTAAATTTATAATAAATTTTATATAATTCTTTCTTTCTTTTTTCATAATATTTATATAAATACAAAATCACTAATAAACAGAAAATAATAATAATAAATATAAATAATTAAAATTAAATTTATTTATTAAAATTTTAATATATATATAATTATTTATATATATTAAATATTTAATTTATTATAATATTTTTTATAAATTAAATATTTAATATATATATATATATACATATGTATAAACACACACACACACATACGTGAGTATATATATATATATATATATATATATATATATTAAATATTTGTTAATATTAATAATTATAGTATAAAAAAAAAATTAAAATAATTTTCTATTATTTTATTTTTAAACCTTTCTCAACAATATTTATATATAATTAATTAATAAAAA